GCCAATATATCTCGCGGTAACAAAAATGTATTGTTCTGAGGTATATCAAGATTGAGTCTCCGATTCATATTTCGTCGACCAATCCTTCCTAATTCACATCTTTGTTGAAAGAATTTTTTTTGTAATTCCTTACATAAGGATTCAGAAAATACCGGATCTCCGCCTACACAAGCAAATTGTTGATAAAACTCCAAAATGGCATTTTCTTTTGACCCAATTTTTTTTTTCTCTTTATCATTCAGGAAAGACAAGAAAATCTCAGGATAGCAAACATTCTCTAGAATTTCTCTTAGATTCGAACCCATAGCTGATGATAGAACTAGAATAGATATTTTCTGTTTCCTACTCACACGAGCCCATATCCTTGCTTTTCGATCAATCTCTAATTCTAATCTTCCTCCCCAATCTGATATTATGGTGCCGGTATAGACCGAAATTCCGTTATGGTCCAATTCTGACCGGTAATAGATACCGGGACTTTGCAATATTTGATTGATCACAATTCTGTATATTCCATTTACTATAGAAGTTCCCAGGGAATTCATTAAAGGAATGTTTCCAATAAAAAGAGTTTGTTCTTGCATATCCCTACTGGTTTTCCAAATTAATCCCGCGGATACATATAATTCAGAAGAATATGTGAGTGATTCATATACAGCATCTCTTTCTTTTATCAAAGGTTCTACCAATTGATATGTTTCCACAAATAATTGAAATTCAATTTCTTGATCTGTATCTTCAATTTTTGGAAACTTTATAAGTTCTTCTGTTAAGCCCTGATCAATGAATCTACAAAATCCTTCAAATTGTATCTGATTAAACCCAGGTATTGTAGACATTCCCTCATTTCCATCCCCGAGCATTTTGAATTTCCCTTTTCTCAAAAAATTCCATTATTGACCCATTCTTCATCAAATCATATGGATTGATTTAGCAATGATGGAATTTCTATTTTGTTTACTGAATCGCATGAAATTTACTCACCCCGTATATGGAATGTATGAAATGCATATGAACGGAGGAATAAAGACAATTTTATATTCAAATTGGAATTTGGAACAGATAGAAAATCGAAAGGAATTAATAAATGCCACTTAGGCTTATGGAGTTTTGGATAGAATATCAAAAAAAAAAGTGATTCCATTTCTACCATTATTATGATATTACATACTCTAATCCGATTGGGTACCAGAAAAAGAAATGGATTCGGATTTCATCTGTTCGATGATATAAAGACATTATAATCATCAAAAATATAGAGTTGATATTTTTTTAGCACTTAACTTTTTCATGGATTCTATTGTTCAACAAATGATTCGCATAAAAGAGAGATACTTTTATTTTACCTTTTTTTCTTTTTTTAGTAGAATACGATTGAAGGGCGTAACATAGTAATAAAGTTTGTATTTATTAACCATGTGTAGATAGCTATCTATGTTTCCTCCTTTATTTAAGTTCTATTCGGGACAGCGCGTGCTATGCTATATCAAAATTTCCATTTTCTATTCCATCTATTGAATGAAAAATTGAAGCACTACAATTTACTAATAATTCTCTATAGTCATCATATATAGATATGATATCCAATTAGATATTTGTATAACAATTTATGTTCTGGGGTTTACATATACTTCTATTTGCTGTTATAATGGAAATTGGAAAGGATTTTTTTTTATGGAAAAGAATCAATACTGATTAGTTATGTATCAATTTGGATTTTCTTATATAATTAGGATTAAGAAAAGACAATTTTGGATTCAAATCCAAGAATCGTTCATGAATTTACAGTCCCATTTAATAGTTAATGGTTCCAATTTGTCCTAAATTTTGGCTTTTGGAACTGAAAAACCACATTTGGTTTTTCAATTTTTCAATATAAAAAAGAGAGGGAAAATTTTTAGATATTTCGTTTTTGAGATACTATACATACAACCGAAGGGATGGATCCAATCCAAAAAACGAAGGATTTTTTTCTTTTCGGGCAGGGGTTAAATTTAAGAAAACGGGATTCAAGATGCAAGTCCAATAAAAAAAGAAGTTTCGGAATCCCCCACTCGACGCAAACAAAGGGAGACTTTTTTCATCTATTTTGTAGGGTATCATACATTTTGGCGGCATGGCCGAGCGGTAAGGCGGGGGACTGCAAATCCTTTTTCCCCAGTTCAAATCCGGGTGTCGCCTGATCAAGAAAAAACTCGAAATCTCTTATTTCGTTTTGCTGATATAACTCGCTGAATTTTTCCCCAGCAGAAGCAAACAAAGTAAAAGGACTCTTGAGACTTGCTTGCTTGGTTCGAAACATCTGGAAGTTTGGCTCTCGAAAGCTAAAGTGCTCTAAATCCTTGCCTCTAGGATTCAAGGACAGATGAATGGTGGAAGGGCTCTCATATAAAGATTTATTGATTCCCTTCCACTACTAATGTAGTGTTTAATTACCGGGTCCTGAATTAGATTGGATAGCCCCACGGAAAATCGAATTAGTGGTTGTGGAAAGGGCTGA